GAAGGCTAGGGGTTATAGTCGACGTTGATTCATCATTTTTAACGTCTCTAATTCAAAACTGAACGTGAAACTTTGGTTTCATTCGGCTCCTTTATGGAAGATGTATAAATTCCTATATTAAGACATGAACGAAAAAAAAAATTCCACCCATAACATCTATGTCAGCTTTTCTGTCTGAATGTATTCAGAACAACCCGCTTTCTAGACGATCCCTATAGAAAAGAGGGGGATTATATTATAACAACCTTTCTAGTTACTTCGTTCTCTATTTCTATGTGAGATAATCCTTAGGAAAAGCATTTTGTTTCTACCGAGCTAAAACAATTTGTCGATGTCTCTAGTAAACCAAAGTCATTGTTTAATAGCCATTTTGCTTCAATTTCCGTAATACAAATTCCAAATTAAAGATTTAGTTACGATTAGAAAGCCACTTTCTATCTTTATCCATGGATCCTTTACTCATACTTATTCAATTAGAAGTATTGATCTAATAAAAAAAAAAAAATTATGTTTCGTAATCTCATAATCCAATTTTTCAATTTTTAATTGATTCTTGGATACAAATCACGAGAATGTATATTCTTCCTCGAATTTTTCATTGAGAGGTAAAGGATTAAATCCTTTTAAGAAATAAAGTTTTTGGTCGGAATGAAATATTAATCAAACCGAAAGACCCCTTAACTATATAAAGGATTATAGAACGAATCACACTTTTACCACTAAACTATACCCGCTACAATCCGATTATTGTATATAAATGAACCTTTTGTCGAACAAGAAAATGGGTCGTAATAAAAAGTTAAAAGAGTAAAAAGAAAGGATAGGATCATAAAATAATCATGAAAATTAGAGCGTTTACGTGTTGTATCAGAGAACCCAATGAGATTCGGAAAAGATAATTCATTAAATTTCAATAACTAAAACTAAATAACAAGTGTTTTTTTGCCGGAGGTTTTTGACCTAGACGTCTCGACAAAACTACTTAAGCCATAACATACATGAAAATGTATTGTGCAAGAATCCACAGCTCCCTTTTTGTTATTTATTTACTTTACTAAAAAAAAAGGAATAAAGAAAATAAAGAATAAATATAAAAAATTAAGATAAGAAACGACACTTTGATTCGATATCATTTGATTCTATATCATAGAAATCAAAAGAGTTTTTATTTTTACAATCGTAATAACAAGCAAGTATTTTAGTTTTCAAATAAAAAAAAATTATTTATGATTCGTTGGAACAATAAATGGCGGGCCCGGCCTGGTCAGTACTTAGCCGGGCCGTGGAACTAAAAAGCACTCTCGGATGAAAAAAAATATTATGAAGGGCTCTTTCAATCCTTATTTTTTATAATGTAACATAGTATTATCCTTTTTCAATTGGGAGGAGAGATGGCTGAGTGGACTAAAGCGTCGGATTGCTAATCCGTTGTACGAGTTTTTCGTACCGAGGGTTCGAATCCCTCTCTTTCCGTTTTTGTTGATGACTTGGTATTTTCTTTCGAATTTTTCGCGAGCTCTTTTTATTTTTAATATTTAAAAATGTGTAATAGATAAAATCCTACTAAGAACATTTAAAAATCAAGCAAGGAAAACAAAAACCTTCTCTTTTATTCTTCACGTCCAGGATTACGTCCTGGATCATTAGACAGGAATCCGAAAATAAAGAGAGAAACAAAGAATATCACTACCGTGTAAACAAATAGTTTGAGAGTAAGCATTACATAATCTCCAAGATTTTTTTTAGTAAAAAAGAGAATAGATTCTCCGTTTTTATACCGCATACCCTACTATTTTTTTTTTTTATTTTGACACCAAGAAATAAAGTGGGGTGATCCAGATTTTTCGCGGTTGTACAAGAATTTCAATATTTGAATTGAGGGTGTAAGACTTATCTGATCTTATCAATTCTTTTCTTTGAATTTTTTTTTTTTCAATAAATCATGAATTTGTCTAGACATTATTAAATTAAAGATATCATCGAAAACTTACAGCAGCTTGCCAAACAAAGGCTAAGAGAAAAAAAAACAGGGGTATTACTGGCATAACATCTACGATTGGATTTAAAAAAGCGTAGGCCTCGGGCAATTTGGCGACGAAAAAACTACTTGAATAAAGAGCAGAATTAAGACAGATACAGATCAAACTTAATATATTAAGCATAACAAACATTTTGTTCTTGAGGATAATTGTATTTTATTTATTTTGATTGAGTTATTAATAAATTGAGTTTTTTATTATTTTATTATTATAAATATGTTATTATTCATAGAAAAGAAAAATGAATAAAAAGAAAATAAGATAGACCAAAAAACTTTCTTTGATTTGAACTCACCCAATCAAAAATCCTTCAATTCTCAAATCAAAAGAGAATAGAATAAACCATACTTTCATACAATATCTTAATTGAATTATATGTAATGATCAATAAATTCTGTTTAATTCTACGCCTACATGTATAAAAATTCTAGTAATCTATTTTATAGATAATAGATATTTAGACTTGAGTTGACGAACAACCAGTACCAATATTAGTGTTTATTAGTGTCGACTAGAAATGGGGCGTGGCCAAGTGGTAAGGCAACGGGTTTTGGTCCCGCTATTCGGAGGTTCGAATCCTTCCGTCCCAGAACATACCTGACCCACGATCATTTTATTAATCTATAATTTTATTAATCTATAATAAAAAATAAAATATATATCTATATCATAATCTATATCATAATAAAATAGATCAAAATAAAGATATAAAATAGATCAAAATAAAGATATAAAATAGATCAAAATAAAGATTGTCTTTTCGACCAGTCTTCCGTTTAAGAGTATAATATTGTTATAGAATGTGATTCTTATTTCTTTATAGAATGTGATTCTTATTTCTTTTTTTTTTTTTTTTTTTTTTTTAATCATATCTTTTTCACAAATTTAATCGAGTTCAAATAACACGCATATGAAACGAAATTTTGATTTGTTAAATATTACTGATTTTACAATATGAAATATGAAAAAATAACAACCTAAATCTTCAATCTTTACTTACATCAGTCTTTTTTTTTATTAATCATTCATGGTTTAATCCAATATGGATTTATCTTTCTCTTAATGATGATAAAAAGCGAATGGTACTTACTGTAAAACCTTATGCAAATAATGATATAGGGTAGGAAACTATTCAATCAATTAAATCTTTTTAATGATTTCTTATGAGTTCTTGGTACTCTAAGAAGTGTGAAATTGTTGAATTTATCCTATCACGTTACTTGAAGATAATTTATCCTATCACGTTACTTGAAGATAGAGATTCAAAATAACTTGTTTATTCGTGTTTATTTATTCATGTTATGTTAGTTATAATTAAAAAAAAAATTATAAACAATGGGGTTAAATTGATTGAATTCTTGTTGAGACTTCGTCATACATTATCCATTCTTCATATAGAAGAAAAAAGTATAGATTATTATGTACCGACCGAACCGATGATTATTCACGATTCCATAATTGAATCAATTACATACTGGTTCCAAACGGAAGGAATGTTATGGTAAAACTTCGTTTAAAACGATGTGGCAGAAAGCAACGTGCGACTTGAAGGACATGATCAGCTGTGGATTCTTACATCCACCACTTTTTTATATTATATAGGAACGAAAGTGCTCTTGGCTCGACATCATTTGTTCTGTTCCACTGGAACCCTCATTTTTGAGAGTGTTGCCATGTAAATAGTACACGATGGAGCTCGAGTAGAACGTATTGATTAATTTCTCAAGGGCAAGAATCTAAGGTTAGTATCGATCAATAAATTGGAACAACTTCGTAAGTATATTTTAGATATATAAATCTAAAGGATCCAATTCGATAAAATTTAAAAGTTAATTTTGTTGGAATTGGTAAAACTCTTTTGATCAAATCAAAAGTAAAGTGTATTACGTAGGAATCAACCATTCATACGATTCTTTGATAGAAAGAAATCACAAAAAATGGTATGTTGCTGCCGTTTTGAAACGATTTAAAGATCACCGAAGTAATGTCTAAACCCAATGATTCAAGGCAAAGATAAAGATCCTGGAACAAGGAAATACCGTTTTCAATTGTCTCAACAACTAGATCATATTTAAGAATCAAAATAGATTCTAAAGGAGACAGACAAAAAGGGTTAGAGACCACTCAATAAATTTAATACCTAAAAGGTTTCTTTTGAATTATTTGAGAGTTATTCAACTTGAGTTATGAGGATACAAATAATTTTTTTTTTTTTGGGGGGGGGGAGACTACGAAAAAGTATTTAAACTAAAATCAATAATATAATGAATCTAAAATCAATAATATAATGAATTTGATGATTTTATGGATCTATTTGATATTATGATTCTATACATAGACATAATTTAGACATAGACATAATTTAGAATTTTCTCGAGCCGTACGAGGAGAAAACTTCTTATACGTTTCTAGGGGGGGGGGGAGTATTGTTCATCTATCCCAATGAGCCATTTATCGAATCGTTGCAATTGATGTTCGATCCCGACGAGAGGGAAGAGATCTTCGTAAAGTGGGTTTTTATGACCCGATAAAGAATCAAATCTATTTAAATGTTCCTGCTATTCTATATTTCCTTGAAAAAGGTGCTCAACCTACAGGAACTGTTCATGATATTTCAAAAAGGGCGGGGGTTTTTACGGAACTTCGCCCTAATCAACAAATAAAATTCAATTAATGAAATAAAAAAAATGTGGATGATTTGTATATAGCCTTGTATAACCTTTTTGTTTCTTTGCTATTTCCTCTTTTGTTCTATTTATATCATACTAAATTTATTATTGTTACTATAAAAGAGTGTCTTTTATAACGACAAAAATCTATTTAAATTTTATTGATATAAATTTTATTGATATATAGAAAATAGATAGAAAAAGATTAAGTGAATAAATAAATGAAGTAATCGGGTCTATAAATATAAAATTTTGAG